CAGATCCAAATGGAAAGGAATTGATAAAACAAGCCTACAAACAGAATTCTGTCACTTAGACTTATTAAGTTAAGGCCATAGGGTTTTGTATAGAATAGCAAAACAAAAAAAAAATGATTCAAATTAGACCATTATTATGATATTCCATATTCGAATTTGAAAAAAAAAATAAAAGGATTCGGTGTTTGGGAGATAAAGACAAAAAAGCCAGATAGAATCCATTTTTTTAGCACTTAACCGACTTTATGTTAGGGATTTCGTTGTTCAGATTCGCAGAGAAGAGAGATATTTGTACCTTACTGATTTTTGAGTCGAATACGATTTGAAGTGTATAAGAAGGGTTGCATTTATTAAACACGTATGCAGATCGCTATAATATCCGACTTCTCTTTTATTGCCGGTTCTATTCGGGACAGCCCGGGTCGTGCTCTATCAAAAGAGAATTTCTATTCAATGCAAAAGTGAAGTAGGACAATTTTATGATAATTCCCTATCGACAACATATCTAAATAATAGATATCTGTGTAACAATTTATGTTCTGGGGTTTACATATACTCATATGTTTTGTTATAATTATAATTGAGAAGGATTTTTTGATTGAAAAAATCAATACTGATTAGTTCTGTCTCAATTTGTATTTTCTTATGTCATTAGGAAAACACAATTTGAGATTCAAATCCCAGAATCGTTCATGAATTCGAAGTAAGCAGTCAATAGTTAATGGTTCAAATTGGTCGGCTGAAAATACCCATTTGATTTCTCAATAGAAAAGCGAGAGAATGTTTTTAGCATTGTGTAGTTTCAGATACTATACAATCAATCGAAGGGATGGATCAAATGCAATCAAAAGGGGGTGTGTCTTTTAGGACAAGGATTAAGGAAAACGGGAGTGCAAGTACAATAAAAATTCAGTAATCCGGGAAAATTTTCATCTAGTTTGTATCATTTTGGCGGCATGGCCGAGTGGTAAGGCGGGGGACTGCAAATCCTTTTTCCCCAGTTCAAATCCGGGTGTCGCCTGATCAACAAAAAACTCGAAATCTCTTCTGTTTTGCTGATATAACTCGCAGAATTCTTCCCCAGTAGAAGCCGAGAAAACCGACTGCTGATACTTTGTTTGATTCTAAGCATGCGGTCTGAAGGTTTTCTAAAAGAAAAGATTGTGAATCCTCCATCTAGGATTCAAGGAAATATTCTAATCTACTGGTAGAGGGGTTATCAAGACTTCACGATTCCCTTCTATTACTAAGGGAGTGTCTAATGACGGGATCTTGAATCAAATTGTAGAGCCTGATAGGAAATTCAATTACTAGTTTTGGAAAGGGGCGGAAGTTGCTTTATATACGACGGACTCGCGCGAATCTCTGAGTGTTCAGGTATCCATATTAGATTGGATGAATAATTGACTTTTATAGAATTTTATAGAAAAAGGGTCAAAAAGAAAGAATTTCTTTTCGGCAACCCCTAGTCAAGCCCCCTCTTTCAGAGCGATAATCGGGAAAGGGGGGTACGGATTAGATCAAATGGGGAAATAGAGGTCTGTAATAGATAGTGATTTCTCTTTTTTAGTGATTTCCCCCTTCTGTTTTTACTTACGAAGCAAAACAAAAAAAGAATAGGGCTTATTATTCTTATTCCTACATGTTCCCATTCCCTTAGAATGTTACTGCGTATTTTGCTTGTGTTTAATCTTTCCCGATTCGAAATCATAATCGATTTATTGGATTGGTTTCTCAATAGTGTTAGGTCAGAATCCCTTTTTGACTCTGCGCCATTGATTCCACTATTATTAGTGAAGAATAATGGAATAATTCCTTCGTATTTATAGAGATAGGGGACATAATTCACATGGATATAGTAAGTCTCGCTTGGGCTGCTTTAATGGTAGTCTTTACATTTTCCCTTTCACTCGTAGTGTGGGGAAGAAGTGGGCTCTAGAAGTACTACTAATTGAGTTGAGGAATCAAAGCGTATCAATTGTTTTATAGATCGTTCTGCAACGCGTTTTGAACTATTAAAAAGAATCTGCATTTCGAATCCCATTGGACTCCAATGGAGTAATCTAGGATATGAATCATACTCTTTCAATCAAAGAGATATTTCAGTGATTCCCGTGTTTGTATTTCGAAAAGAAAGGGATTCAGATGATTGGAAATTGATTCCAACCTAAAATTCTTCCGAAATTTTCTATTTCAATCAATGGAATGGGCTCTTACTATCTTTATAGATGGATACTGAAGAAGACCGGACCTTTTTTTTTGATTTCTTTTCCTCTTTACTCTTCAAAGAAGAAGTCATTTTGTTAAGTGTATACGCACCGCACTTTCTATGAGAAATGATAGAGAGATAGTGGTTGTCTAACGAAAGACTATGCAATAATAAGATCTTGCCTCGGGCGAGTCACATATTGGACATTTAACGTCTGGTTTCTAATTTTAGAAAGGCGATTTATGCTTTATCGACTTATTTCATATCCTGGTTCGGGCGTTATAAAAATCG